TCAACTTCCGTGCCGGAGGAAATGGGATTCGAACCCATGATACAATCTTCTTGTATGTCGATTTAGCAAACCAATGCCTTAAGCCACTCAGCCATCCCTCCAAGTTGTTGATCGGAATTTTATGTGCGCCCAAAGGGCTATCTGATCCGATCAACTTCGAAAGCCGTAGCGCGCTAGCGCGCGTACTCTTCCTCTATCTATGGGCGAGACTCTATCCAGATCCGCCCAGCATCCAAGCCATAAAAATCTGCCACTCCTTGGGCGAGGCCTTCCTTTCTATGAAGACCCCACCACTGAATGATGAACTTTGTCAGTCCAGTCTTCGCCCCCGACCCGACCTGGAGAGAGGACAGGGTCAAGCCAAGCCCTTACACGCCTGAATTGAATTCATATCTCCTTCGTCTGGTCGAGAAGGGAGAAAGCCCGGGGAACTGGACCGTTACTCTTCTATTACATTACATTACGGAGAAGTCCATTCTCGTCATGATCGATCCACGTCCTACCGTAGTGCCCGGAGAACCTTAGCTTACAAAGCTAGCTTACTAAGGCGAAGGAATTCTTCGTTGATTGCACGAGCTAGCCAGCAAGCAAGCAAACCCCTCCTTACTCACCTCTTAATCTATAAAAAAAAAGCCCTCCCTCCTTTCCTTAATAATAAGGTAGGTAAGCTTTCAAGCCCCTTTACTTGATATTCTATTAGTAAAGCGCTGGAGCGCCCTTTGTATATAAAGGTAAGGCCTTAATTTTCCCTATCTAGGGGGGTGCGGTGCTTTTTGTTTTTTGTTTGTGCGTGCAGTAAGGAGATGTTTGGGATAAAAGCCCCGTCTCCCTTCTAACTAGGAGAGAAAGCTCTGCGAGCTTCCCCTTTCCTTTGCTTTATATTATAGTATTTATAATGGATGGAAACGCCCGCCCTGATCAATGCGAAATTGATCGAGATGGGATCATGATTTGATTGAAGATGCGTAAGTAAGAGGAGATGGGAAGGTTGACGGGTCAGATATCGAGGGACTAGAAAAGAGATAGAGGATGGAGGGTTCGAGCGCCATTTACTTAGCCATTGACGAGCCAATTGGTTGTTTACTGGTTCCGGTGCTTGTGCTTGGTTGTAAGAGTGCGGAGCTAAGGGAGAAAGAACCAGCGTTTACTGAAGCACTGGCTACCTTAGGAACTCAAGGGAGTCTTAGAAAGCTTCGGAGCCAGGATGGCTACACTTGCAGTTAGATCACAGGGTGAAGCTGGAAGCAACGGATCGGAAAGAAAGACGTAGAATGATCAACCGATCACATGAATCTTGGCTGGGATTTAACTGATTGAACCCACCTGCCGGAGACAAGCGATTGAGAGAAGGACGGTAGCTCACCAAGTCGATATTCAAACCCCTACCTAAGACTGCACTTCCCATGTTTCCATCTTCTACTTCGCTACAGGCAATCCATATTCTGCTCGTAGATGAATCCAAAAGACAGAGCAACAGGCTGCAACTGAAAGAAGGAGGTCGATTGGGTGTTGACAGACTGAGATGGAACGACGGGAGAAAGGATGGGAAGGACACTCACAGAGATCTACTTGCATTGATTGCTGGGAAGTGAATGATGGGATCGGATCCCACCTCCTACTGAAACCGATGGATGGGACCGCTAGCAACCGAAGTTCCCAGAAGAAGCAAACAAGCAGAGGCAGTGAGAGGCTACGATGCAAGGGGCTGGAACAAAAGAGAAGAATGCAAGGATGCGGTTGGATTGATTGAACTGAAAGAAGGGCTGGGTGTCGAAAGAGGATAGGAGCAAAGCACGAGAATGGATGCCTTCCAAATGCTCGGGTACTGAAGAACGGTTCGATCGAGGCGAAGTCGAGTTATTATGCTTTTTTTTCCATGTCTTTCTTCGAACGGGCGGTATGAAAGCGAGAATGAACTCTTTCTCCAAGCTCCAAGACCGCCTCCGGCGATATTGGATTCTCTATTATATACGGATTCTGATTCGACCTTCCACCGGTGGTTCGGTGAGCATCTCCAGCGATAATCAGAAGCATCCATCCGCTTCTCCTTACCGACCCTCGGTTCCGATTCAGTAAAGTAATAGCAATAGCGACGGCACCTGGCTCTCATGCTGCCTTGCCATCTCCAGCCATCTAAGCTGGAAGTTCATCCAGAAAGCTTGCTAGGGACTCGAAGGTCATTCCCAGCAATTCAGTCGGTCGGTGTTAGCAATCTCAAGATCTTGATCTTATTCACCCTCTAAGGTTCTGCAACTGGCGCAAAGGAGAGACTCAAAAGAAATGATTGAAGGGTGAGATGGCTGGTTGTTAAGTTTGAATCCCAAGACTAGAACGTCTCTTATATACATACGTATTAAAAAGCCGAACTCTTATCCTTTTATCTATCAATCACAACCTTGATAGGTTTCAATGTAGGTTACTAATAAATATCACCACCTTTATTGGGCTAATTTACCATGTAGGCTATCTACTCTGCCCAACCAACCCACCCCTATCAATGAAACATTGATAGGGGCTTTCAAATGAAGCGGGCATTGATAGGCGTAAGCCCACCCCAGTTTCCGTTTCAAGATTGATTTTAAACAACCGCGTTTAAGGAATGGAATTAAAACCAAAGTTATCCCTCCGTATTAGGTAATCGGGGAAGAATTCATTATCCTGCCCGGGCGGCATCTGCCCGGTATCTGCCGGCTACATATTTAAGGTCCGTTTCAATCGTCGTATCCGCGCTGGGGCCGCCGTCTCAAACGCATGTAGGGGATAGATGCGCATCATTTCAGCACTCCCCCGTGTTCCGTTATCTGCCCCTCTCTCGCTATCTTCCCCGCTGTCAGTTATATAGGTAGGGGGTTCGTAGTTGTTCCCATTGCTTCGGAGTGTCCATGCAGGCCATGTCCAGGATCAAGGAAAGGAGGATTGGCCAAGTAAGTGTATAATACGGTTGAGCACAGCTCTCTCCTCTCCGATTGGTTGACTTCGAGCTGGTTCAGTTCGTACAGCTCGGAACGCCGTCTACGTCTCTGATTAGGCGTATCGATCTCAGCAACCTTTCCCACATCTTTTAATACATTTTTTATAGAGAGGGGGCCTGTGCTTCGCTATTCGCCCCGGATCGAGATCTCTTAATCAGGTTTTGAGGATCTCCGGTTCTAACTCAATAGTGGGGTTGGTATCCATATCTAGGAATAAGTACCGCAGGAATTAGTTCTTTACTAGCCAGGGGCTTGGAACGAATGGTAAAGTCCAGAACAGAAGACCCGCCTTGTCGGATCGTTTGAACCCGGGGAGATCTCAATCAAATAAAGGATTTCAGAGCTAGCTTAAATAATATAAAAAAGGCCGGTTCTATCTTTTATGCATTGACCTTTCTCTCGCGATCGGAACGGTCGATCGCCTATCTATAGTAGGGCGTTCCCGCAACCGGAAGAGAGCTAAAAAGTACTCAACCTTTAGATTAGAATTAGAGTAGAGCTCGGCCGACATCTAGTTCTAGCCATATCGAGAGCCAATCTTTTTCATTCATTCTCGGACCAAACTTAGTAGGGTTCCTTGTCTTCCTTCAGACTAAAGCCCGCTTTAAATTATCTAGAATTTTTTAGGGGGCACCCGAGCAAGAAAAACAAACCAAACCCATTTTTGAACCGGGGAGGAGGTCGAGTTCTCTCTTATATACATAGTCACAACATTCACTGAAGATGTTGCTTTCAAGGTCGAGGACAGAACGCCGGAAGGGGAGCGGTTCCACACGTTCCACTATTTGCTGCGGCACACACGGACTCTCTGCAACCAATCAATATCTGAGTTAGGCCGGGGTGGGAAGGATAGTTTCATTTGTACATAGTGAGTCTCACGCACGATCTCCGGGGAATGTACACGGTCGAGCGATCCAATATGGAAATGCCAAGAAGGTGGCTTGGGAGGGTGGAACATATCGTTTGTTCATCGTGAAGGCCTATTACGTAAGGTCCATAAAATAAAAAGCTTTTGCACCTCACCTCAAGATTCGTGGTTAAGGTTTCGGACGACACGTACAGAAGAGATAGTTCCTCTTGCTCGTAAGAATTGGTTTCGTAATAGGTAGACCTTTTGCTTGCCCCGGCCGGGGCCGGGTCAATGCTAGGATCGATCTTTTCCCTGAATACACCAAGAATCTGGATTTGCTTATTAGTTATAGGATCTCCACGGTTGATTCATCAGTATGCTATGTACTACATTAGCAAAACTCTGATTGACTATGAAAAGAAGTACACACCGTTGGAAAAGACTTGCCAGATTAGGGATTGAAGACGTAAAATATTCTGATACAACCCTCCTTTATGAAATTCTTCATTCTTGAGGTGAACTCGCTTCCTCCCCCTTCATTCAGCCGGAGCTGGTGAATTCAATGATAGATTCTTTAGCAAAAACAAAAGGCGAGTGGCATTTTCCGGAGTAAGCTAAGGTATCTTATTATGTTTATAATGTTCCATCCCCGCTGAAGCAAAGACGCCCACTTGAACGCTTTGTTAATGAACTTAGTCTAATAGAAAAAACAAAAAACGAAAGAGATTTCTTTCTTCGTTTCCCCCGCAGCTATTCCTCCTTTAGACTCATACAAGCAAGTACAAGATGGTATTGGGAATAGAGGAAGCCAGTAGATGGTAGTTAGGTAGTTGCAGAAAGCAATCGGAACTAGGAGGGAACGGGAGGGGCCAAAGCTAAAGTCGAAGTAAGAGTAAAAGGGAAAGGCAGGGCTATAACCCCCGTTGTTTACTCATCACTGAAAGCATTCGGCGGCTTGGGAGAAAGGGAATCCCGCTTGGGGTCTACTCAAAGGTTGCCCGAGTCTTCTATGGATTCGTTGAAGGCAGAAGAGAAGAATAAGTTAAATCCGATTCAATCAGGCTCAATAGTTAGATTGATAGGTGGACGCGTGCGGGCTCATCGACGAAGGGAATGGGCGAGATAGTTCTATTTCTAGGAAGGTAATGGGATAGGAAAGAGGACGTTTTCGCTTTCGATTTTCCTTCTTGGCCTTCACCGCGCGAAAGAGTTCATTCCATATTTCCTATCTATCTGCTTCGTTGTAACGCTCCTGAGATGAGGAACTATATAGAGATTTTGGGGTTCTCCTCTCCTTCTTGGCGAAGAGGGAGAAGAGATGACTAGACTAGAAGCCTCAACTCAGCTATTACGTTCGCAAGGGGCAAACGTTTAGGCCTGATCCGTTGTCAATTAAGACCAGAGGGACCTTATATTCATTGCATCAGACAGGGATGTTGAGAGGTCGGACATGATTGGGGCCCTTCGACGGATAGTTCGTCATCCGAAAATGTGATGATTTTTGGCGCTTGGGCAATCATTTGACTCATCGGTTCGGGGGAAGTTTTTTCAGGCACGTGTGCGTTTCGAAGCACTCTTATAAACGATTCCCGATGTGCTTCCAATAAAGGATAAGTTGAGAACCCAGGCTCAAAGCCAGAGGTTCACCAGTCAAGAACTACAAATAGGTCAAATGCTTTAAGAAATGCGGAAGCAAAGGAGAACTAATATGATAATCCAAATCGTAATTACTCAAAATTTCCTCCAGAAATAGAGATGATACCGCCAGGCCACGTTTTGAATTATGAAAATGAATTCACGAGGGTTACCCTCGATCAAAGAAATCTGGTGGATACGCAAGCAAATGGAAATGGGCGTTGGTACGACATTCAGTAGGTTAGTCCAGTCCGGATGATCTCACAATTGAATAAGGTAATAGTGGTCATGCAACTCAATCTGTATCAGGAGAAATCGGGGAAGAAAGGAAAGGAGTATGGTAAGCAATCCAATCCTCAACACGAAATGTTGATTATAAGGCTAAGTGATATAAGCAACAAAAACGGAGGAATTCATTAATTAGGTAGGACTCCGGGCTTGCTGCCTTTATTGATAATTAGCGCTTTCAGTAGGCTAAGTTATCGCTTCTGGCATCATCAGGTAGGACTCCGAGTTTTCAGTCCTTTACCAGATACAGATACCATATTCATCTTAATTACATCAATTAAGATTCAACTACTTCGTCGACAAAGACTATCTCACTTCTACCTTTGTTTGGGGTGTATGAGTACCTTTTCCTTCTTTTCTAATGGCAGACTCGGCCTTCCTATGGCATACGATCACACCCAATAGAGGCAACTTTAATGTCCGTCACCAGCTTTTTCAAAGTGAAGTATTCGAATGGAAAATAGCGATATAATAAATAAGAATCGCAAATACGCCCAATAGACAGACCTCCTTTCTTTCCTTGAGAGGGATGCCTCTTAGAAAGAGTTCAGACTTGCTAATGCATAAACTCCTACTAAATACTGATGCGACGGTGAAGGCAATTTTAACTAAGATGGGGATGAACCCAGTAACCGACAATTATATATTCTATTTCAATAAAACTATAAATCCCGTGTTGAACGCTTGGGGAATCCCTGAAAGCGAGTAATTTACCCCGAAACCTAAACAGGAGCTGTTAACAAGGAGGAAATCCTTAGATGGATAGGAAAAGCCCACTTCACTTCATAGTCAATCAAAGGGATAGGATCTTAGCTAATGATTATAGGGACAACATCTGTGAATTATCAGATCGGAGGTCTTTCCTTCGGGGGGGTAGTTATTGCCTGAGAGAGACTCTCTGGTTGCCTGTTGCCTATAATCCCTATGCCCATAGAATCATGATGCGGAAGTACGAAATGGGACCTGGTCGTTTGACCGACTGACTTCGTGTGAAATGGAGAGACATAGGATCGTCCAGCCAAAAGAACAGAACGGTTGGGCACATTGGTCCTAGTCGACTAGCTAAGTAGATTAGGTATGTATGTTATTGCTTGTGGTCCAACGAAGTAGCATTCCTGTCATTTACATACCTTCTAGTTGACTTATGAGTCCGTCTAGTAGAATTTGTTAGTTCCATCCCATTCCGCGCAGAAAGGGCGATTCACCCACCTAGATAGATTCACTACCAAATATGAGAGGCAGGCTATCTAGGGGCCCGATCCCTATATTACAGCAAGCCAAAAGGCTTCGCTTGCTTATCCGATTAGTTGCTTCTTTGAAGTCGATTCTTCTCCCCATTACCTCCACCTTCCAAGTACCCGGTCCTATTGAATGGAACTGTCTTAGCCCAGGCCTATTGAACGAAATGCGCTAAACTGACCCTTGCTCTTGTTCTCGGGGTCATCACTTATTGTATCGTTCGGATTCCTCTTAGTATAGGTAGAGCTCGGTTTCATTCACAGAATTGCTGTTGGCCGGAACGGTAGCATGTTCTGATTCGCTTTATGGGGAAGGACGATCGCTTACGAACTGACCTTCCCTTGCTGATGATCAGAAGCTTTTATAGGGTTGGTTCTAACGGGGGATTTAAGCTAGGCATCATGATCTTATTTCCAAATTCCTTTAACAGGATCGCTTGTTTCAGGTCTTGGGCATACCATCTTTCTTACTCACGGAGACTACCCAAGGTTTTCGTTTTCAGTCGCAAGCCGTAAACTTCAGGGTTGGGCTCTCAAAGAGATGTTTTATCCGGAACAAAGGGAATCTGTTCTGATGGAATCTTCGTCCGTCTACTGAGGCATGATCGATCAAGTACTGACGTCTATTAGGATCTGTTGTTCCGTTCTGATTTCTTATTCGTCTACTTTAGTGCGAGAATGCCCGGTGACATAAGGTTATTCGGATTGGGTCATAAAGAGGTCTTTTCCTGGCTAGATCCTCCAGAACAAGAAAAGTGTGAACGGGGTCACTTGACGCACTCCTTCAGTAGAAAAGAAAGATCGATCCGCTCGGAGCACATCCCGTGGGTTGGTCTCGTTTACTGACTTCGTTTGGGGTCTCCCTCTGGGGTATCTATAGTGGGCTCACTCTCGACACATCCTTTGACGCTTTGCCGCTAGCAAAATAAGCTTTCTAGAGCCAGTTTCTAACCCCATTTGAGCTTTTCCAAAGGAGAATTAAGTGTACTCATGGGTAGTACCAAGAATCGGAACAGATCTATAGGCGGTGGGCAGGAAGAAAGCTCAACGCGCGCCATAGACTGATGCTTCTAGCGCACCAGACACAAAGAAAGCTAAGCTCCTTCTCTTCTTAGGGGCTCACTCGTAGCAGCATTTGTTCCGTTACCGGATGGCCTGCATTTTGAGTCTTCCGCGGACCACCAATTTCCGATTACGTGATGTAGGGATCATCACGGGTCAGCCTTTAGAGGCTAACTTATTTTAAGAAGAGGGTGTACTGCTTCCTTCCCCACTAAGAAAATAGGAACTTAATTGAGTTTTTTAGGGAGGCGGGTCTGTCTGATAAAACTATGAAATCAGCGAAGCGAGCTTGGCTACCTTAAGGAAGTGCTGCCCTTATTCCCGCCTTTCTCGGAACTCGTTCTGAAGAAACAAAGATCGAGCGGTGACCCGCCCGCCTAAGGCATGCGAATGGGAAAGCTTGACAGTCGTAGTCGTAGATCGAGCCCTGGATGCAATTGCTATCAACCATTTTGACTCCCTGCCCCATGAATCCTGGTCGGCAGTAGTAGATCCAGCCCGGGGTCGCTCCCTTGTTAGATCCCTGCCTACCTCTCCATCTAATCTGGCTGATCGGGCCCTGGATGCAATTATCCTCGCGGTTCCCTGTAAATACACTCTACTTGGCTCGCGACAAGACTTTGACGGGATGATGAAAGAAATGAAATCAAACCCGCGAAGAGCGGTCACCAAAGCCTTTATCAACCCGCGCGCTTAAGAAAAGGAAGCGCTTTATTAACATAAAGAAAGGTCTCCAAAGACGAAAAGATTGAGTTACAGCATCCGTGGGGTGCCCATGATAGGCAGGGCAAAACTTGACTCAACCTTCGAAGGGCTCGTACCTTCATGCCCTATCTGTGTCGACATCGACGCCGCGTCAAAGGGGACCCCGATCAGTCTACGATCTAGCAGGGAACTATAGGAGCCGCACTCCTACCGGCGGAACAGCGATCTTCCTCCTTGATCTGACTTTGAGCGCCCCCCTCTCTGAGTGGTAATACACTCGGAATAAATCAGGTGAGGCGAGTTGGAGCCCTAGTGGAGCTTCTCTTCTCTTTCATAAGTTGCCAATCTCCGGCCTGTGAGAAAATACGAATATTGATCTTAATGTTAATGGGCTCTGAGATTTCCACCCTACCTTCATCCATTGGGTGAAAATTTTATTGGAGTCAGCCAAGCTTTCAGTTTTGATCAATGGTTCCCCTAAAGGTTTCTTTGGTTGCTCTCGTGGAGTCCGACAAGGAGATCCTCTCTCCCCTCTTCCTCTTTTGCATCGCGGAGGAGGTTTTGAGTCGTGGTTTAACTAAGCTTAAGGAAGATGGCCGTATTAAGCCCATATCCTCCCCTCGAGGTTGTTCCCCCCCCCCCTCTCACATTATGTATGCTGATGATATTTTTGTTTTTTGCAGAGGCCTCTCTCAGAAATCTGTTGAGCTTTCTCCATAAATATGAAGCTTCATCAGGCCAGGTTATTAACACAAAAACAAGAGTTACTTTTACCCAGGAAAGCACTCCGTTCATGTTCATAGGAAGGCAAAAATTGCTTCGGTGCTGGGTTTTAACGAGGGCTCCTTTCCATTTACCTATCTAGGGGTTCCTATAAAGATAGGAAAACCTAAGAGAGCTCACTTTCAGTCGCTGGCTGATAAAGTGCTTTCTAAGCTGGCTGGATGGAAGGGTAAAATGCTTTCTATGGCAGGTCGAGCACAGCTGGTTCAATCAGTCATCCAATCAATGCTATTGCATTGTTTTTCGGTGTATCGGTGGCCTGTTTTATGAATTCTATCATGAAATCCATCAGGAACTTTCTCTGGTCTGGTGATCAGGATACGAAGAAGCTTGTTTCAGTAGCTTGGGACAAAGTTTGTTTGCCTAAACTTGAGGGAGGTCTTGGACTCAGGAATTTAGAAGTTCTCAACAAAGCTGCCCTTCTCAGGTTTAGCTGGGATTCTCTCCTTAAGGATTCTCCTTGGGGACACTTTTTCAGGAATAGATTCAAGATCTCCATGGACACTTTTTCTCAGACCTACAAACGATCCTCGATTTGGCCAGGTATCAAAGCTGTTCTACCTAATCTCTTTTCTGGAGCTAAGTGGGTTGTGGGCAATGGTAGACAGATTCCTTTCTGGACAGGAAAATGGCTTGATGAACCAATTCTTACGATGCTACTCTTACTCCTTCTTTTCCTTTTCCGGAAAGCGTCTTAGTCCATCTTCACTTCTGCCTTTCCTACCCTGCATTTAGATGCCTTTCAAGTGCCTATTCACTAAGCGGATCTTGAGAGGGAAAGAGCGGATCGATCTCCTGCTTCCCAAATGGCTTGACTGACTAAAGATTGGAATGAACCATGCAATTCATAAGGAATGAGATTCGGTATCTACTCCAGATATTCGATTGATTATAAAGCTAGGCATGCCAAATCCGTCAATCCCAGTCTTTTCATTGCGCTTAGGAAAAACATCTTCACTATTCACTCTAAAGCAACTGAAACAGCCTCGAGTAGAATCATATCCAATAGCTAAGCCAATCCCCAATACAAGCAACTAGATAGAGTGAATTACCAAGGAACAAGGCTAACTTCAAACTTCACTCCGGCAGTAGATGAGGGAAACCTCTCTATCTGAAACAGCTGAATGCGTACTTACAAGTCATTTCCCATCGAGTGAGATCCCTTTCAAGAGGGTTGAGATCCATATCTGGGATTTTCTACAGCTTCAAACTGACTTTCTATCCCGGCTTGATTGCCTACTTCTTTCTTTCCGGCAGTCATGTTTGATAGAGGAAATGCCTCACCTGAGAGTTCAAGTCCCACTCAGCTGCTTACTTCTCTACTCACTATTAGCTTTGAACCAACGCTTTCTACTTCTCTACTTCTAAGGATCCGTGTGGTCTCTGGAAGACCGGTTGGAATCCATTGAGTTCAGATTCAGAGCTGACTTGAATTGGAGAATGTCTGAATGAGGAGTCTTTTTCCCAAAGAAAAGAAGAAGGAACCATACGGAAAGAATTTGGATAAGACCAGGGTCGATGTAATTGAGACCGAGAGGTGGACTAAAGCGATGTAACCCTAAGCCAAGCCAGCCATCCTCTCTACCTTTCGCTTCTAGTGTTCTAGCTACTCTTTCCAGGAAAAACTCCTTCGTTCTTATCCAGGTATTACACTCGTTCTCCTGCGTATGTAGCTCTATTTACTCTTCTTCAAGTTTGACTTCTGGTTCATTTATATTTATTTATATAATAAGTAATAAGTTAATAAGTCAAGGTTTTTCAATTGAATATAAGAGTGGTCTTCCTACTTAAGAAAAATAAGATAGGGATAGGTAGGTGTATAGAATTTCAGGATAGCTGCTGCTAAACGCTTTAGAGCCCTACTTAGGAGTAAACACTTCTCTTTTCTTTTGCCATACCCGAAATGACATTTAACTACTCGATCTTTCCATTCCATCCTGAGAGTGAAGCGAAACTTACATCTAGCGAAAGACTTTCAGTGAGCGTAGCATGTAATCGATAGCACAGAGCAGGAGTTTAGTCGTCTTCAGTGGCTTGAGGACTTCATCCTCTTCCCCTCACTCTCCTTTCCCTAATTGGTAGAGCTTCGACGAATTCATAGAAGTACGGAATAAAAAATATACTCGATAAAGATAGAATTGAAGCAGAAGTGAAACTGTAAGAAAGGAAATTCCCAGACTGAAGACTTATAAAAGTAAAGATAAAAGAAGTCAAAAGAGAAGAATCAAGATCGATTCTTCCTATGATTCACTTAGGAGCCCACTTTCTCTTATCTTCCTTATGGAATGGGCTCCTCTGCCGACGCCTTCGCCCTTATCAAACAGACCGACCCTATTCTATTAGCCGGACGCCCCACACTAGCCCCTTGACACCTGACCTTTTGTTGTAATTAAGATGGAAGTCCTATAATTCACTGATATGCTCCACTCAATACCTTAAACCTATTCTCTTTAAGTCAAGCAAGTCATGGCGTCCGCCCCCGACCCATATATTCTACTTTATCAGGCGTCTTGGATCATGACCCAGGCGTCTGTTCACAGGCTGCTTCTTCATTCTGGCCTGTTGATGAGGAACTAGCTTGGAAGGTGGAATCACTGCTCGGCAGAGAGGAGTTGAAGAGCTAACAGCTAATACATTCTTATCTCTCCTAGTGATCTACGACAACCCCCAGAGCAGGAATGAAAACCTTTCTTGGGGATCGGATCCACCAAAGCCCATTCGCCTAGCAAGAGGAAGAGCAAGACCGGAGAGAGAGAATTAGTTAGAATCTATCCTAGCGTGCTCTAAACCTACAGTCAACTAGCTACTTGCCTCAGTTGTCTCCTGAAAGAAGCGTGCCCCATACCTACTACCAAAGGAATTATTAAACGTCCCTCCATTCCAGACGAGAGAGCTCAAGTCTGATTAGCCTGATCCACCATCTCGAAATGGAGACTATGAGAAAGCAACCCACCTTATCCAGCTAGCAGGGGATAGGAGGGATCCCCATTTTTTTAAATAAAGAAATGGGGAGACTCGGAAAGCAGCCCGCCTTAGTGATTGAGCTCCAAGAACAGGAAAAGTCTCTGGTTATCATCCCCGTCGATTGAATGAATTGAGATGCAGATAGAATAGATGGTAGGGTTCCAAACCTCAGAAAGGCGGATCGTATCCAGCGCCAAGGTACCAACCCCAATGGACTTTCTGGCCTTTCTAATCTTTCGGGACGTAGATTTGGTAAGTGTTAAGTGGCATTCCGAAAGAACAACCTTTGCGCGATACATTCTCGGCTCTCGGCAATTGACCTTCATCAGTAAGTGGCAAGCGCAATGGAGCACCTTCTAAGAGGCGCAACTTACGGGCAAGTATCCGAATCCGAGGCAATGACCGACTAATATCATTTCAGTGCCAAGCGGAACCAAGGTGATCTGATGCTAGCTCCTATTCCCCATTGGTAGGGAGTCCGAGCAAACAATGGACCAGAACTGGATATGGAAGCAAGTTGGCCAGTAGCGGCTAAGCAGCATTGAACGATGCTTCACCATCTTCTATTGCACCACCAGCCAACTATCAATCTATTTCCAAATCTCGCCACTCTATCAATTCCTTAAGAAAAGGATCCACTACTTCTTTATATACGATCGCGCCTTTCCAAAGGCAATCAAGGAAAACCAACCGTCTATGCCCAAGCGGATTTGGCTAAACAAGAGAGAAAGGGCTTCTTCAGAATCGTATCATTCCTATTCTATCCAATCCAACCTAGCTTCATCCTGTAATTGTCTGCTTTATCACGGTAGAGCTTGAAATCAATGGTTGCTTTCAGCCGCCTTTTCAATATCAGGAATGAAAGCAAGGTCTCACTCTTTCACAGCAAGGCCCCTTCCACACCGACTTGTTATCGTATGAAGTAGTTTTCCCGGCTTCCGTACCTTCTTCTTTTCTTAGTCTTCGGCTTTCACTGGATTCACTACTCTAAGCGAAAGGTGCATGGGTTGACTCTATTTCTTTCTATGCTATGAGTTAGCAGGTGAGAAGGGCTTTAGCGCTAGTGTTTAGCAATCCGGCTGACATTGAACTTGAACTAGCTGCTGCCATTGAAAGAGAAGAGAGTGAAGTGACTTCCGGGCTTAGCGCTTTTCCGGCGCAGATGAATAAAGCGGTCTTTCTCTTTATGTTGCTGTTTCGGGGAATGTAGTTGAATTAGCTTTGGTAGTCTCTTACTTTAAATAAGAAGATCCCCGCTCGAGGGCTTTAGCGGAGAGCCGGGAACGCTATCAAACGCTAAAGCCCTTTATCCCGTGCCTGGGTGAATATGAATTTCTTTCTCCCGGCTTACTACGGTGGGAAGAAAGTAATTGCTTGCTCTTTGAACGAATACGCTCTTGGGCCACAGGAAGAGCATCTCTCTCTGTCTATTCAAAGATCCGAGACAGCTAGTTCAGTTGGTGACATTGGTTCTCCGTCCCTACTCTCCTATCTCTCTCACCCTGGTTGGGCTTAGTGTGATTAAACTGTGAATCGAGTCAGGAAGAAGAAGTCCAGCTCCAGGCTTTAAAGAAGAAAGACCTGGCTTCAAGGGCTTTATTTTAGGTTTAGGAAAGAAAGATCCCAAGCTTATGCTGAATCGAGATAGCAAGCTACCTTGGTCTTCTGTGAGTTCCAGAGATTCAGATCAAGGGCTTTAGCAGTTCTCCGAGGCTAATTAAGTCTTGTGAAGCTGTGAAATAAGCTCTTGCCAACCTCTGCTCCATATAGCCTGTGTGCCGCGAGTAGGGTTTCTCTTTTTGTTGGAGATTCAGCTACAATAGAGAAAAGAATTTGCTCAGGTAAACAGAAAGAGAAAGAAGAAAGAATCAAAAGAAGAAGAGGAGCGTAGCCGTACGTATCCCATCTAGAATAGGAAGAGGATATAGAAAAGGAAGGGCTTTAGCGTTGAAGAAGCTGGTAGTTTTTCCTTACCTGCCAGCGAGATTGGCTTGAGTGGATTGCTTTTCATAGCTATGTCGCGTCAGCCCTTGCGATTCGACTTTCCTTCTTTGAAGTCTAGATCTTCTGTTTAGCGAATCTGGAATAAGGAAGCAAGAAAGCAAACAGGAGTGGTGCAGCAGGGGAGGTGCAAGAGGGAGCAAGCATTAAGCAAAAAGGAAATACAACACGCCTGTGTTAAGCATATCCGTAAGCGATAGTTAAGGCACAAGAAGTAGGAGTCGCCATCATGAATCGATTGAAGTTAGAGGAATGACTCTCTTTCCTTATCTTTCTTACCGAGGCAGAGAGGGACCCGCAGGCATACTTCTGTTAGCTATTACCACCCCTAGGCCTGAGCCCTTAGGTGGAGCACTAGCGTATATAAGAAACTTAGAACTATGAAATAATAAGCATTTAATAGGTGCACCTTATTTTTTTTTATTTCTATAGAGCTGTATTCCCGGGAATATCTATCTGTCTACCAATTAATTAGTAAATATCTCTTCCCGTCCTCCTGGAA